GACTATTCATCTATTGTATTTTCATCAAATAGGGGGCAGGAAGATTCTATGGAAAAATGGTGGTTCAATTCGATGTTGTCTAACGAGAAGTTAAAGTTAGAACATAGGTATGGTTTAAGTAAATCAATGGAAAGTCTTGATGCTATTGGCCATACCAGTGGAAGTGATGAACCCCTTCTAAATGATACGGAGAAAAATTGGAGTGATAGTGTTAGTTATAGTTTCAGTAATGTTGATTATTTATTTGGTATCAGGGATATTTGGAGTTTGATCTCTGATGACACTTTTTTAGTTAGGGATAGTAATGGTGACAGTTATTCCGTATATTTTGATATTGAAAATCATAGTTTTGAGATTGACAATGATAGTTCTTTTCTGAGTGAATTAGAAGGTTTTTTTTCTAGTTTTTTGAATAGGGGGTCTAAGAGAAACAATCACTACTATTATCATTACATGTATGATACTCAATCTAGTTGGACTAATCACATTAATAGTTGCATTAATAGTTATCTTCGTTTTGAAGTCAGTATTAATAGTTCCATTTCAGGTGGTACTGACAATTACAGTGACAGTTGCATTTATAGTTTCATTTGTACTGAAAATGTAAGTGGTAGTGAAAGTGGAAGTTTTAGTATAAGAACTCGTAATAATGGCAGTGATTTCAATATAAGAGGAAGATCTAATGATTTCGATATAAATAAAAAATACAGACATTTATGGGTTCAATGCGAAAATTGTTATGTATTAAATTATAAAAAACTTCTTAGGTCAAAAATGAATATTTGTGAACAGTGTGGATATCATTTGAAAATGAGTAGTTCAGATAGAATCGAACTTTCGATTGATTCGGGCACTTGGGATCCTATGGATGAAGATATGGTTTCTATGGACCCCATTCAATTTCATTCAGAAGAGGAACCTTATAAAGATCGTATCGATTCTTATCAAAGAAAGACAGGTTTAACTGAAGCTGTTCAAACAGGCATAGGTCAACTAAATGGTATTCCCGCAGCAATTGGGGTTATGGATTTTCAGTTCATGGGAGGTAGTATGGGATCTGTAGTAGGTGAGAAAATCACTCGTTTGATTGAGTATGCTACTAATCGATCTCTACCTGTCATTATTGTGTGTGCTTCTGGAGGAGCACGCATGCAAGAAGGAAGTTTGAGCTTGATGCAAATGGCTAAAATATCTTCTGCTTCATATGATTACCAATCCACTAAAAAGTTATTCTATGTACCAGTCCTTACATCTCCTACAACCGGTGGAGTAACAGCCAGTTTTGGTATGTTGGGAGATATCATTATTGCTGAACCTAATGCGTACATTGCATTTGCGGGTAAAAGAGTAATTGAACAAACATTGAATAAGACAGTACCCGATGGTTCACAAGCGGCTGAGTATTTATTCCATAAAGGCTTATTTGACCCAATCGTACCACGTAATCCTTTAAAAGGTGTTCTAAGTGAGTTATTTCAGCTCCATGGTTTCTTTCCCTTGAATCAAAATTCCAAAAATTAAAGTATAGCACTAGATTCAGTTATTTTGTTTGTAGCGAACAAGTATTTAGTTCATCATAATAAAAAAAACTAAGAAAAATGTTCTTTGGTGATATAAGTTACACTTTCTAGTAAGAGTCAGAAGTTTCGGATAATTTTTTTTCTTCCGGATCCAGATCCATTTTTTATCTTACCCCTATTCATGATTAGGTATTATGAACCTCTATCAACAGGATAAAATAAAAAAGTGAATTTCTCTTTCCGAGGAATTCTAATTTTTGGAAAAAAAAAGAATTTTATCTGGCTATCTTACGCATTAATTAAGATAGACAATAATGAAAAAAAATATAAAAATAAAAAGAAATATAAAATATGGAAATGAAATAAAATAATTTCTACATCTATCGCATTTTTACTATGAATCCCTGTTTGTTGGATCCTATTATTTAGAGTCGCGAATTCATAATGAACTTCATTTTCATAAGAAAACTCCTTTAAAATAAAAAACTCCTTATTAGATTAGAAAGAAAGATAGAAAGAACATAAGGATGGGAGAAGAAGAATAATAAAATTTGTAAAAGAGGATTACCCTATTTATATTCGTGTAGAAAGATGAATAGGTACACTTAATTTAGTTCTACATTTTTGCACTTATTATCTATCCTTTTTTTTCTTTAAATTTAATATTTTAATATTATTTTTATATTTAAAATTTCTATTTTAATATAAATATATTATTTAGAAATTATATATTTATATATACTTAATTGTTTATATATACTTAGTAGTATAATATTATATAAAATACAATAGTCAATATTACCTAATATTACTTATAATAGATATACTTATCATATCATAAGATATCTTTCTAATAGATACAAATATATAGATACAAATATTAAATCGAGGCACCCATTCTATGACAGATCTCAACTTACCCTCTATTTTTGTGCCTTTAGTGGGCCTAGTATTTCCGGCAATTGCAATGGCTTCTTTATCTCTTCATGTCCAAAAAAATAAGATTGTCTAGATCCAATGGGACCAAATCCTATCAATTTATTTCAACACTGTATCATAATACAGATATTTTTTTAGTGCAATATGGTACGATATGTGGCTCTTTCCACACACAAATGAAAGAACTGTTATGTATGCGGATACATGCTATCTGCATAAATGCATATATATATATATATATATATATATAGCTGGTTAAAAATGGATCAGTAAATATTTTTAATAGAAAGTCAATGTATCTAACCAATTACTCCACATCAGAATAGTGCTAGTTGATGAAAGTTACTTCGGGATCAAGAAAGGTAAAGTCAAATTTGGGTTATTCTCTCAATTCCAATCGAATGCAACTGGATCTAGTATAGTATGAATTGGCGATCAGAACATATATGGATAGAACTTATAAGGGGGTCTCGAAAAACAAGTAATTTTTGCTGGGCCTGTATCCTTTTTTTAGGTTCACTAGGATTCTTAGCGGTTGGAACTTCCAGTTATCTTGGTAGGAATCTGATATCCATATTTCCATCTCAGCAAATTATTTTTTTTCCACAAGGAATCGTGATGTCTTTTTATGGGATCGCAGGTCTGTTCGTTAGCTCCTATTTGTGGTGCACAATTTTGTGGAATGTAGGTAGTGGTTATGACCAATTCGATAGAAAAGAAGGAATTGTGTGCATTTTTCGTTGGGGATTTCCTGGAATAAATCGTCGCATCTTCCTTCGCTTCCTTATGAGAGATATCCAATCAATCAGAATTGAGGTTAAAGAGGGTCTTTATCCTCGTCGTGTCCTTTATATGGAAATCAGAGGTCAAGGGGCCATTCCCTTGACTCGTACTGATGAGAATTTTACTCCACGAGAAATTGAACAAAAAGCTGCCGAATTGGCCTATTTCTTGGGCGTACCAATTGAAGTATTTTGATTTGAAATGAATTGAACACAATAAAGAATAAATGTTTTCTCGGCATGGGGGAAGGAACTTGCTAATTCCTTTTTTAATACAATTGAAGTCTTTTTGGAATGTTCATTTGAACAAAACATGTTAGATTATTCTATTTCCTCCTTCCTTTGTCGTGGCGACTCCCATAGAATAAACCAAAAAAGCAGGAGGGCGTATATGGAATAACTATAATAAACTATACTATAATAAAGAAAAAAATTAAGAAAAGAAGAAATTTTTGTATACCATTTGTATACCAAAAGTATTTCGTATGCGTATGGATCCCAACTCAATTCTTTTCTACTAGAAAATTTCTACTAGAAAAAAGGCTAATCTAAGGCTAATATAATAAGTAAGGATTCATCAAATATATCCGAAGATTTATTTCGTAATACGGAATTCATCTCATCTTTTTAGGCCCAAAATTTTGATGATACCTTTTTTCCTTGGTTGTGGCTAGGCGGTGAAACATTTCGAAATAATTAACTGAGGGGGGTTTTCGTTTCTAAATCCGATTCGTTATTTTAAGTGGGTTTTCGAGTATTCATAGAAAGGAACAAATGAAGATGAAATTGCTTCGAATTTGCCCATTCGAATTTGCCCAATTGAGATATCTAGGAATAATATTGATTTTGCATTTTTATCCGAAAAGGGCGAACCCTTATCCCATTTCTATATTCCTTCTAGATCCAAGAACTAAACTCAATTTTGACACAAAAATTGGAATGAATAGACCCATAGGTTCAATACCTTGTTATAGAACTCGTGCTTCAGAGAAATATCATATAGAGTCAACGAATGAAGCAGGTTCATTAACGATTCAATTCACAGATAAAAAATGAAAAAAAAGAAAGCATTGCCTTCTTTCCCATATCTTGTATCTATAGTATTTTTGCCCTGGTGGGTCTCTCTCCCATTTAATAAATGTCTGGAACTTTGGGTTACAAATTGGTGGAATACCGGGCAATCCAAAACTCTCTTGAATATCATTCAAGAGAAAAACGTTCTAGAAAGATTCATAGAATTAGAAGAACTCTTTCTGTTGGACGAAATGATAAAGGAGTACCCGGAGACACATATACAAAAACTTCGTATAGGAATACACAAGGAAACGATACAATTGGTCAAAACACACAATGAATATCATCTCCATATCATTTTGCATTTCTCGACAAATATAATCTCTTTCGCTATTCTAAGTGGTTATTTTATTTTGGGTAATGAGGAACTTGTCATTCTTAATTCTTGGGTTCAGGAATTCCTCTATAACTTAAGTGACACAATAAAAGCTTTTTCGATTCTTTTAGTTACTGATTTATGGATTGGATTTCACTCGACTCATGGTTGGGAACTAATAATTGGTTCGTTCTACAACGATTTTGGATTGGCTCATAACGATCAAATTATATCTGGTCTTGTTTCCACCTTTCCAGTTATTCTAGATACAATTGTGAAATATTGGATTTTCCATTATTTAAATCGTGTATCTCCTTCGCTTGTAGTCATTTATCATTCAATGAATGAATGAAGAACTCATTTGATCTCCTTGATATCAATCAAATAAATCAGAATCTTTCTTCCTTTATAAAGAAACCATTTTGAATCTTACTTAATTCTTTATATTTTATTTCTACCAGTTCAAGGTATTCGTCCTATATTACAGTACAACTATTCCAGTACAATGACAGACTCGTGCATAGGGAACTTTACTAGTTCCCTATCTAATTTATTGTAGAAATTCCGAGATCCATGATTGGACATGCAAAATAGAAATACTTTTTCTTGGGTAAAGGAACAGATGACTCGATCCATTTCTGTATCGATCATGATATATGTAATAACTCGAGCATCCATTTCAAATGCATATCCCATTTTTGCGCAGCAGGGTTATGAAAACCCACGAGAAGCAACTGGACGAATTGTATGTGCTAATTGCCATTTAGCTAATAAGCCCGTGGATATTGAAGTTCCGCAAGCTGTGCTTCCTGATACTGTATTTGAAGCAGTTGTTCAAATTCCTTATGATATGCAACTGAAACAAGTTCTTGCTAATGGTAAAAAAGGGGGTTTGAATGTGGGTGCTGTTCTTATTTTACCCGAGGGATTCGAATTAGCCCCCCCCGATCGTATTTCTCCTGAGTTGAAAGAAAAGATAGGAAATCTGTCTTTTCAGAGTTATCGTCCCAATAAAAAAAATATTCTTGTGATAGGTCCTGTTCCGGGTCAGAAATATAGTGAAATCGTCTTTCCCATTCTTTCCCCCGACCCTGCTACAAAGAAAGACGTTCACTTCTTAAAATATCCCATATATGTGGGTGGGAACAGAGGAAGGGGTCAGATTTATCCTGATGGTAGCAAGAGTAACAATACAGTCTATAATGCTACATCAGCAGGTATAGTAAGCAAAATAGTACGTAAAGAAAAGGGAGGATATGAAATAACCATAGTTGATGCATCGGATGGACGTCAAGTGGTTGATATTATACCTCCAGGACCAGAACTTCTTGTTTCAGAGGGTGAATCCATTAAGCTTGATCAACCATTAACAAGCAATCCCAATGTAGGAGGGTTTGGTCAGGGAGATGCAGAAATAGTGCTTCAAGATCCATTACGCGTCCAAGGCCTTTTGTTCTTCTTCGCATCTGTTATTTTGGCACAAGTTTTTTTGGTTCTTAAAAAGAAACAGTTTGAAAAAGTTCAATTGTACGAAATGAATTTTTAGGTCCAGAGATTCCTTAACATTTGGTAAAAAGTGCCGATTTTTTGTCCATCGATACAATTATGTATGATCAAAAAATTCTGTAAATCCTTTTGCTTGCTTTGTTTATACTCTTTTTGTTTTGCAGGACGCCTGGAATTCATTACTTGTATTCCTAGTAATAAACAATAGGCATACAAACAAATACAAAAGAAGAAAATACAAGGCAAGGATGATAAAAATGAAAGGAACAAATACTTTTAGGAAGGATTACTAGTCTTCCTAATCTTCTATTCGACGCAAGACGACACAAGAAAACGGGTGAAAATTCCTTTTTCTTGTGTCGTCTTGTATCAAAATAATAATTATTTTTTTCCTGTTCATCAAAGATTACTATTCCTTTCCTTCTTTTCCGGGTCTATCGGAACTCCTTTGTTTAGATTCATAAGAAGTAGTGGACAAACAAAGGAAAAAAAGGATTATGGGTGAATAAGTTATTGAGCAAATAGAATTTATTCACTTATTCAATATCTTCACTTATTCAATATAAGTTAAACTTCTAACTTAGAGAAATTATTCAAACAAAAAAGACTGTTCCGGTTGAAAGGCAGATTTGATTTTTACGAATATCCAAATCTTTATTTATTATATGATCAGATATATGATCAGAGTTTTTATTTTATTTTTAGAGTAGTTTTGATTAAGGTTCTATTAGTTTAGTCTAGAAATGATTTGCAGGATGTCTCATCCCTAGAAATCAATATAATTATTATATTGGATTATAGATAAAATTGATTGATTCGTTCTTTCTTCTTGCTTCCAGTTAATATTTTGGGGGAAGGGCAGGGACTATGAATCAACCACTAGATTCAATTGTTCACAAACATCATTAAGAAACAAAAGAATAGAGTGGTTTGAAACATCAGAGCAAAGGATCCTTTTTGTCATTTCTACAAAACAAATATAATATTTTGATTATGCTGACTGGATAACTAACCAATTTGTAGGTTATGGAATAGATCAAAGTCTCATTATAAGAGTAAGAACTCCGCGGGCCCTTTCCGCTCTAATCAGACAAAGGAGGGTAAGGACCCGCTAAGTTCTTACTTTTTCATGTCTACAACCCAGCTCATCCGATTACTAGAGAGATGAACCCAACCCAGAATATGAACCGTAAAAGAAAACACCTATTAAACCGATCACAAGAATACCAGTTACAGTACCTATCAGCCAAAGAGGAATCCTTCCAGTAGTATCGGCCATTTCCCCTACTTTCCTCCACATTTCATCAAGTGGTCATGCTAGAGACAAAAACAGTCATGGATAATTATGAGGATGGTATCTATC